AATGAAATGCCTGATAAAAGGACTACTTTGATAGAGTAGATCATGTAAATCGTTTTACTTTCATTAGGAAAGATAAGCTAAGTCTAAGCTCATAGGTTCATACCCTATTTATGGAGTACATACTCCTCTTTCTATTTACATTTAATAGAATTAAACTATTTCTTAGAATATCAAAAATTCTTGTGCTTCGTACACTATAATGTATTAGAAAGATAAGCTAAGTCTAAGCTCATAGGTTCATACCCTATTTATGGTTCCGGCCTCTTTCTAATGTTAAACCATCCTACACGATTACTCTTTTACACTACACTCATCACCGGAACTTTAATCTCTATTTCTTCCACATCTTGAATAGGAGCTTGGTTGGGGTTAGAAATTAACCTCCTATCTTTTATCCCTTTAATGTCAAATATGAATAACCAGTTTGCTACAGAAGCGGCGCTAAAATATTTTTTAACTCAAGCTTTAGCTTCCGCCGTCCTTTTGTTCAGAGTCATTTTACTAAGCTTAAACACTCATCTAACTTTTTCTGATTTTCATAATAATCTTCCCCTCAGTATTGTAATAAGATCAACCTTATTACTAAAAATAGGAGCTGCCCCGTTCCACTTTTGATTCCCCGGAGTAATGGAAGGGTTAGATTGATTCAATGGTTTAATTCTAATAACTTGGCAAAAAATTGCTCCTCTAATGTTAATTTCCTATATTTGAATCCCCAATCAATTCAGTTTTATCATTATTGTAACTTGCATTCTTACCGGGTCTGTTGGTGGGTTTAACCAAACCTCTCTCCGTAAAATTATAGCCTACTCATCTATCAATCATTTGGGTTGAATACTCGCAGCTGTTTTACTGGGGGAGTCCTATTGACTCACTTACTTCGGGTTTTATGTTTTCCTAAGTACCGCAGTTATTTTATTGTTTCATGCTTACCAACTCTCCCACATCAACCATTTTTTCAGACTCCCAATTCATAACCCTATTCTTAAGCTCGCCTTATTCTGCAATTTGCTATCTTTAGGAGGCTTGCCACCGTTCCTTGGGTTTTTACCCAAATGACTAATTATCCAAAGTTTAGTAGACCATCACTACACCGCGCTCGTAACCCTTATAGTAATCTTTACTTTAGGAACTTTATACTTCTACCTACGGATAGGCTATGCAGCTTTCATACTCACCCACACTCAGCCTAAATGGTTGCCCCCCACACCCTTTTCGCCACTTCTCCAAACTTTAACTCTCATCTTATTAAGTTTATCCTTAGTCGGGCTACTTGTAGCTCCTTTACTAATCCCGATCTTGTAAGGCTTTAAGTTAACAAAACTTATAGCCTTCAAAGCTATCCATAAAAGTTCTAATCTTTTAAGCCTTAGTAAAATTTACATCTCTAGAATTGCAGCCTAGCATCTTTATTAGACTATAAGACCTTGGTAGAAGAGGGATTAGCCCTCCTAAATAGATTTACAGTCTATCACCTCAACTCAGCCATTCTACCGCGACAATGACTTTTCTCAACAAACCATAAGGATATTGGAACTTTATACTTCATTTTTGGAGCTTGATCAGGAATAGTAGGAACTTCACTTAGACTTTTAATCCGAGCCGAATTAGGACAACCAGGATCCCTCATTGGTGATGACCAAATTTATAATGTTATTGTAACCGCCCACGCTTTCATTATAATTTTCTTTATAGTGATGCCTATCATAATCGGAGGGTTTGGAAACTGATTAGTGCCCTTAATGTTAGGAGCCCCTGATATAGCTTTCCCCCGTATAAATAACATAAGTTTCTGACTTCTCCCTCCAGCCCTCACTCTCCTTCTCGCTAGAAGTATAGTAGAAAGTGGAGCCGGGACAGGTTGGACCGTTTACCCTCCGCTTTCCGCGGGGATTGCCCACGCGGGTGCTTCTGTAGATCTCGCTATTTTTTCCTTACATTTAGCCGGGGTTTCTTCTATTTTGGGTGCTGTAAACTTTATTACCACAACCATTAACATACGATCTACAGGAATAACAATAGACCGTATCCCCTTATTTGTATGATCTGTATTAATCACAGCTATCTTACTTCTTCTATCTCTCCCGGTGCTCGCCGGAGCCATCACAATACTCCTCACAGATCGAAATTTAAACACATCCTTTTTCGACCCCGCGGGAGGAGGAGACCCAATTCTGTACCAACACCTCTTCTGATTTTTCGGTCACCCTGAAGTTTACATTTTAATTCTGCCGGGGTTTGGAATAATTTCTCACATTATTAGTCAAGAAAGTGGAAAGAAGGAAGCTTTCGGAACTTTAGGAATAATCTATGCTATACTAGCGATTGGTTTACTAGGGTTTGTAGTTTGGGCACACCATATATTTACAGTTGGGATAGACGTTGATACCCGTGCCTATTTCACTGCAGCTACAATAATTATTGCTGTCCCTACCGGGATTAAGATTTTTAGTTGATTGGCGACCCTCCACGGTACTCAATTAACCTACAGCCCCTCATTGTTATGAGCTCTTGGTTTCGTATTTTTATTTACTATTGGGGGATTAACTGGGGTTGTTTTAGCTAATTCATCAATTGATATTGTCCTACATGACACATACTACGTCGTCGCTCATTTCCACTACGTCCTTTCCATAGGAGCAGTCTTTGCCATTATAGGAGGGTTAGTTCACTGATTCCCCTTATTCACCGGGCTCTCCCTCAACCCCCAATGGCTAAAAATTCACTTCGCTGTTATATTTATTGGAGTAAACTTAACTTTCTTCCCCCAACATTTTCTTGGGCTCGCAGGGATGCCACGACGATACTCCGATTACCCGGATGCCTACGCTGCCTGAAATGTAGTTTCATCCGTTGGGTCTACCATCTCATTTGTAGGGGTTCTAATATTAATATTCATTGTTTGAGAAAGTATTATTAGTTACCGTCAAGTAACTTTCCCTTTACAAATAAATTCTTCTATCGAATGATTCCACAGCCTCCCTCCAGCTGAACATAGTTACGCCGAACTCCCTACCCTTTTAAATTTCTAATATGGCAGATAAGTGCAATGGATTTAAGCTCCATATATAGAGGTTAATCCTCTTATTAGAAACTAATGTCAACATGAGCGAACTTAGGTTTCCAAGATAGAACATCTCCCCTTATAGAACAACTCACCTTCTTCCACGACCACACCCTTCTCATCCTAGTAATAATTACGGTTTTAGTGGGGTATTTAATACTCACTTTATTTTTTAATACTTACACCCACCGGTATCTTTTAGAAGGACAGACCATTGAGGTTATTTGAACTATTCTCCCTGCAATTACCTTAATTTTCATTGCCCTACCTTCCCTTCGGCTACTTTACTTATTAGACGAAGTTAGAGACCCTTCCATCACACTCAAGACAATCGGCCACCAATGATATTGAAGTTATGAATATTCCGACTTCCTAAATGTGGAATTCGATGCCTACATAATCCCCACCCACGAATTGCCCGAAGGTAATTTCCGACTTTTAGAAGTAGATAACCACACAGTACTACCTATAAATACCCAAATCCGGGTTTTAATCACTGCCGCAGATGTACTACACTCTTGAGCAGTTCCTTCACTCGGTGTAAAGGTTGATGGCACCCCTGGGCGATTAAACCAAACTAGATTCCTTATAAACCGGCCCGGCTTATTTTACGGCCAATGTTCAGAAATTTGTGGGGCCAACCATAGCTTCATGCCCATTGTTATCGAAAGTGTCCCTACTAATACTTTTATTTCTTGAGTTTCATCCATAAGTGAAGCCTCACTAGGTGTCTGAAAGCAAGTAGTGGTCTCTTAAACCACCCATAGTAATTCCGCGATTACTCCTAGTGAAAGAGTTAGTTAAAGTAACATTAGTATGTCACGCTAAAATTGTTGGTACACCCCAGCACTCTTTGGTGCCTCAAATAGCCCCCTTAAGATGATTACTTTTATTTATTGTCTTTTCTTCCACATTAATTCTATTTAGTATTATAAACTATTTTATAGTCTCCCCTTCCGCCCCACAGGGCTCTTCCTCTCAATTCCAAACTCAAGCATTCAACTGAAAGTGATAACTAATTTATTTTCCGTCTTTGATCCATCTAGTAGTATTATAAATTTATCTTTAAATTGACTCAGAACCTTCCTAGGGGTTCTTCTATTGCCCACAGCCTACTGACTAATGCCCTCACGGTACTCCTTAATTTGAAATAAGGTAACTTCTACTCTCCATCAAGAATTCAACACCTTACTTGGCCCTACAGGTCATGTTGGAAGAACGTTCTTATTTATTTCCTTATTTTCTATAATTGTATTCAATAATTTTTTAGGTCTATTCCCCTATATTTTTACTAGCTCTAGCCATTTAACTTTCACCCTCGCTCTCGCTTTACCTTTATGAATAAGCTTCATGCTTTATGGTTGAATTAACCACACCCAACACATATTTGCCCATTTAGTACCCCAGGGGACTCCACCCGTGCTAATGCCTTTCATGGTATGCATTGAGACGATTAGTAACATCATTCGGCCTGGGACTCTCGCAGTACGATTAGCAGCAAATATAATTGCCGGTCATCTTCTTATAACTCTCCTAGGTAATACAGGGCCCAGCCTCTCCTTAACTATTCTCAGATTCTTAATTATTGGACAAATCGCTCTTCTTGTCCTAGAATCCGCCGTTGCTATTATTCAATCGTACGTCTTTGCTGTCTTAAGCACCCTTTATTCTAGTGAAGTAAACTAATGTCAACACACAGCAACCACCCCTACCACCTTGTAGATCAAAGACCGTGGCCTCTTACAGGTGCCATTGGAGCTATAGTAACTTTAAGAGGATTAATTCAATGATTTCACCAATACAATACCACCCTCCTCTTCCTTGGATTTACTTTAACCACTCTAACCATAATTCAATGATGACGAGATATCACCCGGGAAGGTACCTACCAAGGATTACACACATACATCGTAACTTTAGGGCTACGGTGAGGAATAATTTTATTCATTGTCTCGGAAGTATTCTTCTTTATTTCCTTCTTCTGAGCTTATTTTCATAGTAGACTTTCTCCAACCGTAGAATTAGGGGCTATTTGACCTCCCGCGGGGATCTCCCCTTTCAACCCCCTACAAATTCCCCTCCTAAACACAGCGATTCTACTTGCTTCAGGGGTAACAGTAACATGAGCCCACCACGGCATTATAGAAGGTAACCACTCTCAAGGCCTCCAAGGTTTATTCTTTACCGTTCTTTTAGGAATTTATTTTACCATTTTACAAGCCTATGAATATATTGAAGCTCCCTTCACTATTGCCGACGCCGTCTACGGCTCAACCTTCTTTATAGCAACAGGATTTCATGGTTTACATGTGATTATTGGTACCACATTCCTCCTAGTTTGTTTACTCCGACACTATTTTGAACATTTTTCCGCAGCCCACCATTTCGGGTTTGAAGCAGCCGCATGATATTGACATTTTGTTGATGTCGTCTGACTCTTCCTTTATGTTTCTATCTACTGATGAGGTAGCTAATTATCTATTTAGTATAAAGTATATTTGACTTCCAATCAAAAGGTTTGGATAATTCCAAAATAGATAATTTTATTAATTTCTTCTTTAGGTGTAATTCTAATCTTAATCACAACTATTGTAATGATATTAGCCGCTCTTCTATCAAAAAAATCTATTGTCGACCGAGAAAAAAGATCCCCTTTTGAATGTGGGTTTGACCCTAAAAGCTCTTCCCGCCTGCCTTTTTCTCTCCGGTTCTTCTTAATCGCTGTAATCTTTCTTATTTTTGATGTAGAAATTGTTCTACTACTCCCCTTGATTATTCTACTCCCCTTCTCCAATCCCGCCATTTGGCTAGGTGTAGGAATCTTTTTTCTCCTTATTCTCATCTTAGGTCTTTACCACGAATGAAACCAAGGAGCCCTTGATTGAGCTCATTAGGACTGTAGTTAATAATAATATTTGGTTTGCATCCAAAAGGTGTTGATACTCAACCTGTCTTAGCCCTTTCTCCTTTTTAAAACTTAAAAAAAAAGGAGAAAGAGCAAGTAGGAAGCGATAGTTTTGCTCCCAGTTTCGACCTGGTCCTAGATGGTTTTCATCCCTACTTTTAAGTGAAGCCAAAACAGAGGCTTATCACTGTTAATGATAGAATTGGGGGCACTCCCCACTTAAGAAGTGTGGTGTTCATGCAAGAGCTGCTAACTCTTTCTCTAGCGGTTAAAATCCGTTAACACTTCTAAATTCATGTAGTTTACCTAAAACATTACATTTTCACTGTAAAAAGAAGCTTCGGCTTTATGAATGTCCAAAGATCCTAAAATCTCCCTAACATCTTCAGTGTTATGCTCTAATATAAGCTATTTAAACAAGCCCAAGAAAGCCCGACCAAAATAATTACCCATAAAATAAAAATAGTTAAATAAATCTTTAAATTATTATCTTGAAGTCATTGATTTAACACAGACAAATCTTGTAAACTTTTGTATAGCCCTTGGCCTCCAAAGGTTTCTCTTCACCCTTGGTCCATACTTTTCACCATCTTATTCCCCATATCTAAAGGCACCCCACTTACTCCGTAAGTGGATAGAAAGGGCATAAACCACATCGACCCTATAAAAACAACAGGCCCATAATTTTGTAAACTCTTCATTTCTTCTCCTACCTTAAATTTAGCCAATTCATAGCCAAGTCACCCACCTCTCAAACTCACCGTTAAAGCTAAAGTTTTAAGCCCTACAGGTAAACATACTATTTCCGGCGTAGGAAATAAAATTCAACTTATTATACTTCCCCCAATAACAGATATCAATAAAAGGCCTCTCATACCCCGCAATATAATATGCCCCTCATCATTCATCGGGTGGCACACCCCTGGGTAAAAATCTCTTGTTATACTGTAATAAACTAAACGTAGTGAATAACACATCGTTAGCCCTGTAGAAAAGAAAAATAAGAAAAACGAAAAGCTATTTAAATAGCTTAATGTCGCCATTTCCAAAATTAAATCCTTAGAATAAAACCCCGCTAAAAAAGGTATCCCACATAATGCTAAATTTGCCACATTCAAACATGCAGATGTATACGGCATTTGTCTTACCAGACTCCCCATATTACGAATGTCCTGGGAATCCTTTATATTATGAATCACAGCCCCAGCACACATAAACAACAGCGCCTTGAAAAGTGCATGTGTCAATAAATGAAAATAAGCCAATTTGTAAAACCCTATAGACAAAATTCTTATTATTAAACCTAACTGACTTAACGTAGATAGGGCAATAATTTTCTTTAAATCAAACTCAAAGTTGGCGCCCAAGCCTGCTATAAATATTGTTAACCCTGAAATAAGTAAAAGAAAAGATGTAGCGGGAGTCCCCTCAATTAAAGGGCTAAATCGAATCAATAAATACACCCCCGCGGTGACTAGGGTTGACGAATGTACTAAAGCAGAAACAGGAGTCGGCGCAGCTATCGCTGCGGGCAGCCATGCCGAAAACGGAATTTGGGCTCTTTTCGTTATCGCTGCTAACACCACCAACACCCCAACTAATCTCATCTCCCACGTTCTCTTTATAGCCTCTAAATAATAGATATAATTGAAACTTCCGAAATTTAATATTCACGCAATTGCCAACAATAGCGCAACATCACCGATCCGGTTTGACAATGCAGTAAGCATCCCCGCATTATAAGACTTTACATTCTGATAATAAATTACTAAACAATAAGAAACCAACCCTAATCCATCCCAACCCAGCAGGATACTAATTAGGTTTGGGCTAATAATCAACAACATTATCGATATAACAAATATCAACACTAATAAAATAAACCGGTTAATATTGTAATCCCCACTCATATATTCCTCTCTATAATAAATCACTAAAGAAGAAATTAAAAGCACAAAACTTATAAAAATTAAGGACATTCAATCAAACAAAAAAGTTATTACAATGCTTGATGATTGTAAGCTCACCACTTCTCATTCAATAAAAATAGTTACTTCCTTTAATAATCTCAACACCCCTAAAGTAAATAAACTCACTCTTGTTCTCAACAAAAATACAAAACTAATAAAACAAATCGATAAATTTCATAACACTACCCGAAGTAACGAATTACATTTTTGACACCACAAATCAATATTTTGATTAAACTATTCAGGTAAATTCACAATAAACTTGGCTCACTCTTCAAAATCAATAAGTTTAAAGGCACCCAATGTAAAAATAATAATAAATATTCTCGTCTATACCCCCCTACTGTCGCGTACAAACCTGAATATAAGCTACCGTGTTGGCTGTAACTAAATAAATACAAAGTATACGCAGCTCTAAAGAAAGATAATAAAGCCAACCCAATTATACTCACCCAAGACCACGCTACCAATCTATTTAACAAGCTAATTTCACCCAATAAGTTTAATGTTGGAGGGGCAGCTATATTGGCAGAACTTAATAAGAATCACCATAAAGCTATTCTAGGCATAAAATTTAAAAGCCCCTTATTAATAATTAAACTACGGCTCCCTAGCCGCTCATACGAAATGTTCGTTAAGCAAAATAGCCCCGAAGAACATAGCCCATGGGCGATTATCAGAGTAAAGGCCCCACAAACTCCTCAATAGTTTAATGTCATCAAGCCCCCTAACACCAGCCCTATATGAGCTACTGATGAATAAGCAACTAAAGCCTTTAAATCAGTTTGACGCAAACAAACAAATCTAACTAAACACCCACCAACTAAGCTAATTCCAATTCAAACAAAATTAAATTTTATCCCCAAACTAGTTAATAAGTTAAACACGCGCAATAGCCCGTACCCTCCTAATTTAAGAAGTACCCCAGCCAAAATCATCGACCCACTTACCGGAGCCTCTACATGTGCCTTAGGGAGCCATAAATGTACTAAAAATATAGGTATTTTCACTAAGAACGCAAAAATTAATGCAATGTATAATAATCTACTACTATCCAAAACAATATCCTTCAACATAAAAGGAATAAATAATCTACCTCTACCTTGGTAAATATAAAAAATAGCCACTAATAAAGGAAGCGAAGCCAATAACGTGTAAAATAATAAATATATCCCCGCTTGAACTCGCTCTGGTTGGTACCCTCACCCAAGAATTAAAAACAAAGTTGGGATTAAGGATCCTTCAAAAAATAAATAAAACAAAAATAAATTCTGAGTACTAAAAGTACAATATAATATTAATATTAAGAATAAAATCATAAATAAAAATAAACCCTGATAATACTCATACTTTAGCACAGATTGTCTAGCCATAATTATTAGCCCACAAATCCAAAAACTCAATAAAATTAAACCAAACGAAATCACGTCGCACCCCCAAAAATATCTCACTTGGTAAAAGATATAAGGGACCCCTCCCAGTAGTATAAATATAAATGTTAATAAATAAAAACTCACATGTACCAAATGTCATCTTTGTGAAATAAAAACCAAAGGAATCACACCAATCAATCCTAATATAACCTTTAACATTGCAAAATACTAAACGACTGAAAATAATCATTTCCATGTGTACGGATTATAGAAACCAAAATAGACAGCCCCAAGGCTCCTTCACAAACCGCAAAAGTTAAAAACACTATGGTAAAATATATCTCACACCCTAAACTCGCCAAGTAAATAAATAACAACCCGTACAAGCTTAAAACAATAAATTCCAATCTCAACAACGTGGCCAATAAGTGCTTCCGGTTGGAAATAAATCCTCCTACCCCAACAAAAACTAATAAAATTAAACTAATTGGTCATAATAATTTTAACATTTGTTTTAATAGTTTAACTAAAACCTTGGTCTTGTAAACCAATAATGAGAATTCTCTCTTAAAACTTCAGAGATAAAGCTTTTGCCCTATCTTTAGTCCCCAAAACTAATATTTTTATAAACTACCCTCTGTTTTGACACAATTAATTTTACTCTCTATCAGCCTCACTGTTGGTTTTACCTTCCTTACAATAAGACATCCTTTAGCCATAGGACTAATTTTACTAGCCCAAACTCTTTTAATTTCTCTCATCACTGGGCTATTGGCTCCTAGTTTTTGATTTTCGTATATCCTCTTTTTGGTTTTCTTGGGAGGTATGCTCGTGTTATTTATTTACGTAACAAGTTTAGCTTCTAATGAAATATTTTCTATCTCAGCCCAAACTATAATTTTTAGATCCTTATTTATTTTAATAATCCTAACCGCCTCGTACTTTAACGACCCTGCTCTCTGAACAATCTCAAACTATTCGGACCAAGCCGACATTCTAGGGTGGTCATCCCCACAACCTGTATTAAACTTGTTAATCAAACTTTACAACCACCCGACTCATTTACTGACTTTGTTATTAGTCCTTTATTTATTTTTAACGCTGGTGGCCGTAGTAACAGTCACTCAAATCTTTGAGGGGCCTCTTCGCTCGAAAAATTAATGTTTAAACCTCTTCGCTTACACCACCCTCTCTTTAAAATTGCTAATAACGCCCTTGTAGATTTACCCGCCCCTTCTAATATTTCTGCTTGATGAAACTTTGGTTCCTTGTTAGGATTATGTTTAGTGATTCAAATCGCCACCGGCTTATTTTTAGCCATACACTATACCGCTCATATCGATCTCGCCTTTTCAAGTGTAGCTCATATTTGTCGAGATGTCAATTATGGTTGATTTCTCCGGACTCTACACGCCAATGGTGCCTCCTTTTTCTTCATTTGTTTATATTTGCACGTTGGGCGTGGGATATATTATGGATCTTACCAATTTATACATACTTGAATAGTAGGAGTATTATTACTATTTTTAGTGATGGGGACAGCGTTCATAGGCTATGTCTTACCTTGGGGACAAATGTCCTTCTGGGGAGCCACAGTTATTACAAATCTCCTTTCCGCCATCCCCTATTTAGGTATAGATTTGGTTCAGTGGGTTTGAGGAGGATTTGCTGTTGATAACGCTACCTTAACCCGATTTTTCACCTTCCACTTTCTACTCCCCTTTATTGTGGCTGCAGCTACAATAATTCATCTTCTCTTTCTTCACCAAACCGGATCAAACAACCCTCTTGGGGTAAATAGTGATGTAGATAAAATTCCCTTCCACCCATACTTCACTTTTAAGGATATTTTTGGGTTTATAGTTTTATTAATAACCTTAACTCTTTTAACATTACTCAACCCTTACTTATTGGGTGACCCAGATAACTTTATCCCAGCCAACCCTTTAGTAACCCCCGTACACATCCAACCCGAGTGATACTTCCTCTTTGCCTACGCCATTCTACGGTCAATCCCCAATAAGCTTGGAGGAGTTATCGCATTGGTTCTATCTATTGCCATTCTCTTCATTCTCCCTTTTGTCAACAAAAGTAACTTTCGAGGGTTAGAATTTTATCCTGTCAACCAAATTATATTTTGATCTTTACTTTCCATCGTCATTTTACTCACCTGAATTGGGGCCCGACCAGTTGAAGACCCTTATATTCTTTTAGGCCAAATCCTAACAGTAGTTTATTTTCTTTACTACCTTTTAAACCCTTTAATATTTAAACTTTGAGACTCACTGCTAGACTAGCTAATTATTATGCGGATAATTTATGTTTTGAAAGCATACAGAAGAGGTTCGACTCCTCTATTGGCTTTACTTAAAAAGTTCAATTAAACACCTAAACCTATAGATAGAATCTTTAACCCACTAAAGAAAATTAAATAGTTCAACGATAGGGGCAAAAAGCTTTTTCAAGCCAAAAACATAAGTTTATCATACCGAAACCGTGGGAGTGTCCCCCGTACCCAAATAAATATAAAAGCCAAGAAAACCAGCTTGAAATAAAATCATATTCTCAAAACATCACACCCAAGGAACAAAACACAAAACAACATTCTCATAAACAGAATACTAGCATACTCCGCCATAAAAATTAATGCAAAGCCTCCTCTTCTGTACTCCACATTGAACCCTGAAACCAACTCGGACTCCCCTTCCGCAAAATCAAATGGAGTCCGATTGGTTTCAGCCAAACAAGAAGCAAACCAAGCTAAAGCTAAAGGAAATGTCAAAAATAAAAACCATCCATACTCTTGGTAAAGTTTAAAATCTAATAAACTATAACCCCCAATTAGGAAAACGAAAGAAAGTAAAATTAATGCCAAGCTTACTTCGTAAGAGATTGTTTGAGCTACTGCGCGTAACCCTCCCAATAACGCGTAATTTGAATTCGACGCTCACCCCGCCACCATCACTGTATATACCCCTAATCTAGTACAACATAAGAAAAAGAGTAACCCTAAACTAAAATTATGAAGCCCTGTTAAATAGGGCATAATTAACCACACTATTAAGGCTAGGAATAGGCTAAAAATAGGGGAAATATAGTACGGCAAATAATTAGACGCCACTGGGTAGGTCTGTTCCTTTGTAAATAATTTAATTGCATCCGCAAAAGGTTGAGGAATTCCTCAAAACCCCACCTTGTTTGGCCCCTTCCGGATTTGAATATACCCTAACACTTTACGTTCTAACAACGTTAAAAACGCAACACCCACCAACACACAAATCACTAATAATAATCTACTTACTAACCCTAAAATTAAATCCTTATAAAACATTTACTACCTGAAGACCTAATCTCCATTCAAGGATTCTAAATCCATTGCACTTATCTGCCAAAGTAGTTACTGATATTCAAATTCCAAAGAATGTCTCTAATATTTGGTCCTTTCGTACTAAAATATTATCTAAAATTGAGGATAGAAACCAACCTGGCTTACGCCGGTCTGAACTCAGATCATGTAAGGATTCAAAGGTCGAACAGACCTAAACCTTGAACTTCTACACCCAAGAATAACCCTTAGTCCAACATCGAGGTCGCAACCCTTTTTGTCGATTAGAACTCTCAAAAAAGATTACGCTGTTATCCCTAAGGTAACTTAGTCTTTTAATCGTTAATACGGATCATGTATTCATACATCAATGTTCTAATTATAAAAATAGTTTGTATTATCTTCCTGTCACCCCAACAAAATATTCAACCTATTGAATCTTAAACCTTCTAAAGTGATTAAATATTTAAAATATAAAGATCTATAGGGTCTTCTCGTCCTCCAATTTTATTTCAGCCTTTTGACTAAAAAGTTAAATTTGAGATAATTTTAAGGAGACAGCTAATACCTCGTCCAACCATTCATTCCAGCCTTTAATTAGAAGACTAATGATTATGCTACCTTTGCACGGTCAATATACCGCGGCCCTTTAATTCTTCAGTGGGCAGGCTAGACCTTCTATTTTCCCAAAAGGCGATGTTTTTGATAAACAGGCGAGCATTATATTTGCCGAGTTCCTTCTTAAAACTTTACTATCTTTTAATATTCTATACTCATTTTAACATTATAACTAATCTCCACCCATTATAGATTATTTCTTAGTACATTCCTTAAACTCTTTAAAATTAAATCCCCAAAAAATAAATTATAACATCCTTAAATAGGTGGCTACTTTCAAGCCTACTCATTTTTCTATTTACAAAGTTTTAACACTATTGCGGAGCTTATCCCCCACAACATAAAGGTATTTTTAAATTTGAAGACAAAGTCTTCCTATTCTCCAACCCCTGAATTAAATTCATTTCTCAAGAAACTAGATACCTTGAGGATCGTTTAATATTTCATTCCTATAAATCTATGAACAATTAGTTTGCCACCTAAACTGTTTTAAACTTATAGCACTCCTCATATCGAGATTTTAGACTCTTCTCACCTAATTATTAAACCCTGATACAAAAGGTACAACATATAGTCTACTTTTCCCTAAACCCATTTTCAAGTATTTCAATTTTCCCTCACGGTACTACTTTATTCTTACATTTATTTGTTCTTTACCCTTTACTAAAACTAATTTCTTAAAATTGATTTACCTACCTTAATTCTATAGCCTAATTATTTGCGTTAATCCCTCCTTTCAAAATATATCGGTTCGCACGACTTCATCCCAGTGTAAATGAGAAGCTTAACTAATCAAGCTCTATTTTGACTTTCTAGAGACACCTTCCGGTACATCTACTATGTTACGACTTATCTCGCCTTAAAAAACGAGAGCGACGGGCGATGTGTGCTTGTTTTAGAGCCGCTATCATAAGAACTTAATGCCTCTTATTACATCCAAATCCACCTTCAATCTTCTTTTACAAAAAAATGTCCGTGTAATTAAAATTATTGTAACCCATCTCCCCTTAATTATAAACTGCACCTTGACCTGACATCTTTCCTAATCAAAAACCTTGAGGGTATTCTCTCGAATCACTCTTATGACGGCGGTATACAAGCTGAATACTAAATTAAGTTAAATAAACGTGGGTTATCGATTACGGGACAGGTTCCTCTGACCGGATTAAAACACCGCCAAATTCTTTGAGTTTCAAGGACATAACTATTACTACTCTGATTTTATTTTAACTTTTAGAATAATGGGGTATCTAATCCCAGTTTATTTCCTAAACTTCATAACTTCATTCAACGATTCTACGATTAACTAAAAATTTAAAATTTCACCTAATAAATTCCTTTTTCTAACCTCTTAAAAAATTAATTACAAACCAATAAAATATTCTTACCCCCTTCGTGTAACCGCGGCGGCTGGCACGAGTTTTGCCGGAATTAACAAAATTACTGGATCCAAGTTACCTGGAATAACCAATACAAAACACTGCGAATATGACAATATTAAAGAATCTTTTAGATGTCTTTATCTACCTCCCAATTAACTACATGTGAAACAATCCGATAGAAAATTCTTTAGCTAGAATAAAACTTTAATAGTAACATTATTAATTATGGATCAAGTATATATATATATGAATGTATTAGACCTATACCTATTACAATACGATCAAATGTTCTATTTATAATGGGTACTTGTGCCTCTTAAATAAGGAGTTAACTAATTAATAGAAATACTACATCTAATTAAACTAAACATAAACCCAATTCAGAAGTAGGGATTCAATTCTTTTTTTAAACCTTAAAGAATTGAATCCCTTGTACTAAATTAGAGTATTACATGGATTAATAGAACAAGATATACTATATAAATATGTAACCTCTATAATATAATATAATAATATAAGTCATAGTAACAAGTTATATATTTTCTTAATTAAGGTTCTTAGATACTTTTATACTTTATATCTAAGAACCTTAATAATTATATAACAATATTATACATATATATATATGGTTTCTATTATATATATATATTTAATTACTTATAGGGATTGCAGATACCTTACACGTAAATCCACATAAAAAAAACCCCTGTACCAGCATTTAAAAAATTACTAGCAGAGAAGTTTGATAAAAAAAGATATAAAAAAGCTGATCCATGCTTTACAAACTTAACAATAAACTCTAAAATAAAT